ATGAGTTTGTTACCTGTGTTAAAATCTTGGGTTGTTTTTGCTTTGTTGGTAAATTTATTTTTTTGAAATTTATCCGTGGTAGGGTTGGTGTTTAGCGGAGCGGGTTTTGTTGTTTTGTTTCTTTTGAAGGAGTTATTAAATAATGAATTTCATTATGTTGACGGGTTTCTGTTATTTATTATGACTGAGGTGTTGGCCTTTCTTTCGCTTTTTATAACATGTTTGTGGAGAGAAAGGTTTGTATCTGGGAGGTTATCTCATTTTTTGGAGTTGCCTTTTTTGGGTTGTTTTCTTTTGATAGGGTCCTCAATTACTGTGACGGCTTATCACCATTCAATGGGGTTAGCAGGGGCTAATATTCATCTTATTTTTACTTTAATTTTAGGTGGGGGTTTTGTTATGTTACAACTATATGAGTTATACGAGTGTCATTATTGTCTAGTGTCTTCGGTTTATTTTGCTGCTTGTTTTTGTACAGTGGGATTGCATTTTTTGCATGTTTTGCTAGGTATGGGTGGTTTGAGGTTGATTTGGGCTTTTGGTGATTTGAAGTTGAAAGATTATTATAAAAATATGATTGTGTGGTACTGACATTTTGTGGATTATATTTGGTTGTTGGTTTATGTAGTTGTTTATCTTTCGTAGGGTCTATTCTTCTATAGGTTAAGTGAAACTGTTAGCTTGTGGTGCTAAAGATTGTTGAGATATGTGTAGGGGAAGGGATGTTATCTTTAGTTCGTAATAATGTGGTTGATTTACCTACTAACCTATCTTTGAGATACTTTTGGTGTAGGGGTTTTATGATTAGTTCTTTTCTAGTTTTTCAGATTATTTCGGGTGTTATTCTTTCTTTTTTGTATGTGGCTGATTATAAATTAAGGTTTGGGTGTGTTGTTGATTTTACCAAAGAAAGTTTGTTTGTTTGACTTGTCCGTTATATGCATATATGGGGTGTTAGGTTTATATTTGTTTTATTATTTGTTCATATGGGCCGAGCTTTGTATTATTCGAGTTACAGTAAGGTGGGGGTTTGAAACGTAGGTTTTTTTTTATACATATTGATGATGGTTGAAGCATTTTTAGGTTATATATTACCGTGGCATCAGATGTCTTACTGAGCTGCTACAGTTTTGACTTCTATAGTAAAAAGGGTACCATTTATAGGTCCAAGCTTATATAGTTTTATTGTGGGGGGATTCGGTGTTACGAATGTAACATTGGTTCGCGTTTTTTCTGCGCATGTGTGTTTGGCTTTCGTGATTATTGGTTTAAGAGTGGTTCATTTGTTTTATTTACATAGATCCGGGTCTAATAATCCGTTATTTGTTAGAGGCGGGTATAGTGATGTTGTCTTATTTCATAGGCTCTTTACTGCAAAGGATGGGTTTGTTTTAATGGTTTTATTAAGAGTAGTCTGCTTTTTAATGTTGTTTTTGCCGGACGGGGTATTAGATGTAGAGAGGTTTATTGAGGCAGACCCTTTAGTTACTCCTGAAAGTATAAAGCCTGAGTGATATTTTTTAGCCTTTTATGCAATGCTTCGTTCCATAAGTTCTAAGATTGGGGGGTTGGTGTTAGTTATTGTTTTTTTGTTTATGTTGTGACTACCCACACACAATCAATCCTGTAGTTATAGTGTAGCTCGTCAGTATGTTTTTTGAAGTATTGTTTCTGTGTTTTTATTGTTGAGTTATCTTGGGGCATGTCATCCGGAGTACCCTTATGTAGATGTGAGAAAGATTTTTAGGTTAGGGTTGGTTGTTTTATTAATTGTGTTTAAGGTTTTGTGGGCGGAGCCTTATTCTGTTAAAGATTATAGTAAGTACTTATAAGGGGTTAGGTTGTAGTGTTTGGCGTAATATTGTTGTTGGGGGTGTTTGTAATTATGTTGAGGTTAGTTTTGTCTTTGTCGCGGTTGTTAAATTGTTTGATAGTTATTGAAAACTTGAATGTACTAGTTCTTTTTGTTTGTTTATTATGTAATTGGGATGAGAGACGTATTTTTTTTATTGCTTTAATGGTAATTTTTACTATTGAGGTAACTTTAGGGTTGGTGGTTTTAACGCGTTTATGGGATTACAGAAGTTTGATTGATATAGTGGGTGCGTAGGGTTTGTTGTTTTTAGATTTTGTTTATGATTGTGGTTTAGTATCGGGTTTAGTGGTGAAGCTTCTTACGTTGTTGGTGTTTTTAATACTTGTGGTAGTTTTTTTTGCTTTGATTCGGTTAGTTTTTATTTATCATTGTTGTCTGTGTTTTTGTGACTTTCATTGGTGTTTATGTCTGGAAAGATGAGTCGAGTGTCATTGGGGATTATAACTATTAGGGTATTTTGCTCTTTGATAAGTTATTGTTGTACACATGTTCTTATATTTTGAGTCTTTTATGAATTGTCAATTCTTTGTCTGTTACTATTGTTGGTAATTGAGTCTCCGTACTCTGAGCGTTATATAGCTTCGTGGTATCTGTTGGGCTATGTTGTTTTAACTAGCCTACCGATGCTTTTGTGTCTTTTTTATTTTTCCTTTTTTTGGGGGAGGTTTAATGTGCGATTTTGATTTGAGGGCATGGATCAAGATATAAGTGAAGTAGTTGTGGCTGTTTTAGGGGTAATGTTTATTACGAAGATACCTTTACCGCCGTTTCATGTGTGATTGCCTATAGTTCATGCTGAGGCTAGGAGGGCTGTGTCTGTATGTTTAAGAGGTTATATTATGAAGTTGGGGGTGTTAGGGGTTTGTCGATTTTGTTCTTTTATACTTCCGTATAGTCTTTTTTTTGATGGTTATGTTATTATTTCTATGTTAATGGCTGTGCTGTTTTTTTTTAGTGCTACTCGAGAGTTAGATGGTAAGCGTTGATTGGCTTTTATGAGGTTATCTCACATAGTTATTGTCTGTGTGTGTCTGTGTGTAGTGGGGTTCGAAGGGTCTGCGATAGCTTTTTTGTTTTCGTTAGGGCATGGTTTATCAGCCGGTGTAACTTTTGTGTTGTTGTGGTTAGCATATGATATTTCCGGGTCACGAAATTGAAATATTTTGAAGTTTTGTTTGTCCAGAAGTTTATTGCTTCGTTGTTTAGCAGTAGGATGTTTATGTACGGTTGCGTCGCTACCGCCCACAGTACAGTTTTTTTCGGAGGTTTTTATTTTATGTGAAAGAGGTTTGTTGGGTGCCTTTTTTTTCTGTGTATTTTTTCTTTATTTGTTTTGTAGTGGGTTGGTTCCGTTGTTTTTTATAGGTGGTTTGTTAACTCGTCATTATAGAATTAGATTGGGGGTTGGTGAAGTTTGGGCATACAAAAGATCAATTTTATTTTTGATGATTTGAAGGTTTATCGGGTTTATGGTTGTTTAGTATCTGTAATCTGGTGTTTTTAGCATTTTATGTTTTGGTCATAAAGGGAAATAGTCTTTGATTGCAAGGATTATGTATTGTTTCCTTCTAGCTTAAGTTAAAAAGTGTTAGTTTGAAGAACTAGAGATATATGGATAATGTGGGGGAAATTTGTTTGTAGGGAAGAAGGGTAAGTTAAAAAAACTGTTTGGTTCATGTTCAAATAATATGATTGAGGTTGTTCCTTCTTCAATATGTTTATGTCTCGTTTGAAAATAGTGTGGGGTAGTGTGTTTAGTGTAATAGAGGGTGGTTGGTTAGACTATTTCTATCGTTTTATTTTGGGTTTGATGTTGTTTTGTTTTTTAAGTTTACGTATGCCTTATGTTTTTGGAATTTGAGGTTTTGGGGTGTATTTATTTTTTGTAATTTTTCCTTTGTTTTTTTCATTGTTTTTGTGTCGGATTATTGATGGGGGGATATCAAGGTTTTTTTCTAGTTTGGTACCAAGAGGTACTCCGATATGGATTGCTCCTTTTGTTTGTTTGGCTGAGACGTTGAGTTATATTGTGCGTCCGGTAGTTTTAATGATACGTCCTTTTGTTAAATTGACGATAGGTTCTATAGGCGGTTATGTTTTAGGGGCTTTGTGCTTAAGCTCATGGTGAGTGGTGATGTTTTTATTTGTTTTATTTTTTTATGAGATCTTTGTAGCGTTGGTTCACTGATTTATTGTCTGTAGGATTCTCTCGTTTTCGGAGGATCATTAGTTTAGTGGTATATAATGCGGGGCTATTTAATTTGTTTTTTGAGTGTGTGTGGGGTAGTGTCATTTACAGTGCTAATGTTTTTTAGTGGGAATATATGTCTTTTTTGATTATACTTGGAGTTGGGTTCACTATGCTTGGTACCTGCTTTTTTTTTGAGTAAAGAGTCGGATAAGCTTAATAGCTTGTTTAGTTATATAGTAGCGTCTAGAATATCATCCTCGTTGATTTTATGCGGTGTTTTGTTTGTAGATTTAATGCCATTAATGATTTTGGGATTTTTAATTAAGTTTGGATTGTTTCCGTTCTTTGGTTGAGTTTATAATGTTATTATTGGCTCTAACTGGTTAGCTATCTGGGGTCTTTCTACTGCTTTGAAGGCCTCTTTTTTCTTTTTTTCTTTTTTTTTGAGATGTAGTTATATTAGGGTTGTTAGTTGACTATCCGCTGTTACGTTTTTATTTTGTGGGTGTGTTTTTTGGGTTATAAGGTATAATTGATATTACTGTTGGTCTCATATGATGTTGGTTTCTAGTGCGTCTTTGGTTGTTATGTCGTTGGTTGTATCTTTAGAATACTTGGCTTACTTGTATGTTATTTATGTTATCTGGGCTACTATGGTTATTTGCTTTTTTGAGAAGAAGGGTGGAAGAATGTCTTTGGATGGTTTAGGATTGTGTTTTATGTTTTGTAGTTTGTTGATTTCTTTTCCTTGTTCTGTTTCAGTATTTTATAAGTTGGTTATTGGTGGATGTGTGTTTTCTTGTTACTTTCCTGTTTTCTTATGTTGGGTGTTTTATAATATATCGGAGCAGTTTTATTTAGTAAAGTTAATTATAGGGCAGGAGATACCTAAGGAGATGGGTGGTTTGCTTAGTGTTGTGTAGAATTGTATTTGTGGCAAAATAGTTTAATTTAAAATGTTTATTTTACACGTAAAAGATAGATTTGAGTCTTATTGTCAAGTTGATTAACAACATAGTTTAAATATGAGAATTGATGCTCTGCAAGCATTAGGTGGGGTTATCTTGTTGTTAATCATTTCTGGTTTAAGTAGTTGGAGAATGTCAGTTTGTCGTGCTGGAGGTGATAGTGATATCGAAGTGGGATGCAAATATTAGGTGGGTTTTATATGTTTTTTAGGGGTTTATTTGCTTTTGTTTTGATTATGTTATTTGTGGCTTTTTTTGTACTAAGGGAGCGTAAGGTTTTAGGGTATATGCAGATCCGCAAGGGTCCTAATAAGGTAGGTGTAGTAGGTTTGTTACAGAGGTTTGCGGATTTGATGAAGTTAGTTATAAAGTTTAAGATTCCTTTTTTTGAGGTTCGTAGTTGGTTGGGTTGATTGGGGGTTGTGTTGTTGGTGTTTTTAGCGGTTGTTTATTGTGTTATTTATGCGTTGTCTTATAGAGGTTTTTTTTCTGATAATATAATGTTGTGGTTTTTGGTTGTTACTAGAGTGAGTGGTTATAGAATGTTGAGTTTGGGGTGAGGGTGTTATAATAAGTATGGGTTGATAAGTTGTGTGCGTTCTGCTTTTAGTTCTGTTACTTTTGAGGCTTGTTTTATGTGTGTTATTATTATTTGTGCGTTGGTTTTTGGAGGGTATGGTGTGGGAAGTGTTTTACATAATAGGTGATTGTTATGTAGGGTTATTCCTGTTTGTTATTTTTTGTGGTTGGTTGGTATTTTATGTGAGTGTAATCGTACACCTTTAGATTATTCTGAGGCTGAGAGTGAATTAGTCAGTGGTTTGAGTACGGAGTATTGCGGTGTACCTTTTACTTGTTTATTTGCGTGTGAGTATCTTATAATATATGTTTTTTCTTGGTTAACGTCGTTGCTTTTTTTTGGGGGGGGGTTGGTGGTGTTTTTGACTATATTTCATTCGGTTTTTTTTATTTGGGCTCGTGCAACGCTTCCGCGTTTGCGTTATGATTATTTTATAGGTTTTATGTGGAAGTGGGCAATTTTGTTGTTTGTGTTTTTTCTTTTTTTTGTGGTGTAATAATGTGATTCTAGTAGATTAAGTTTAAATTGTAAGGCTGTTAACTTTAAGATGATGTGGTGTTTGTCCTGAATCGACAAATAAACAATCTCATAGTTTAATGTAAAATATAAATTTTGGGGATTTAAGATCTTAGTTATATTAAGTAGGTTGAGCCGATAGGGCTGCTTAGCAGGTTACTGTGATATAGTAATGGTGAAGTTTGAACTTTCGTCGGTAGATTACGTGCCTGTTGGTAGCTTAATGAAAGCTTAGGATTCTTACTCCTACGTTGTAAATCTTTTTTATTCGACAGGTTTATGTATGTTGTTTTAAGTTGCTTAGGCATTTTTTTTTTAGTTGTTTTAATGATTCTTGGGTTTCATCTGTTTGTTTGAAAAATTGACTATTGGTATGGGGTTGACGGAGTGCGTGTGTGGGTGAGATCTTACGAATGTGGGTTTTTGTCCCAACGCGTGATTGAAAATTATTTTAGTTATACTTATTTTGTATTATTGGTGTTTTTTGTGGTTTTTGACTTGGAGATATCGCTGTTGTTGAATTTTCCATTGCAAGGGGTGTTGTTTAAGAATTTTAGCTATTATGTATTTTTTTTGATTTTGGTTTGTGTAGGGTTTGGTGTTGAAATTAATAAGGGTTATGTAGGTTGGGCATATTAGTATTGGAAGGTTTTTAGTTCACCGCTGCTAACGGTGAAGTGGGTTATTAGTGATCCGACTTTCTTAGGCTGAGTGACTTAAGTTATGTTATTGACTACTTGTTTTCAAAATAAGAAGAAACTTTGTGTTAGTTACTGATAGTGAGGGGTTTGTTGTGGTTGTTTACTATGGATCATAAGCGTGTTGGTTTCATTTATTTTGTATTAGGGGTGTGAGGAGGTTTTTTAGGCCTATCTCTTAGTATGTTAATTCGGTTGAATTTTATAGAGCCTTATTACAATGTGGTTGCTCCAGAGGTTTATAAATATGTTATTACGATACATGGGGTGACTATGATCTTTTTTTTCTTGATGCCGGTTTTGATAGGAGGGTTTGGTAATTACTTGTTACCTTTATTGTTGGGAATTCCTGATTTAAACCTACCCCGTTTAAATGCTTTAAGAGCGTGGTTAGTGTTACCAGCGTCAGTTTGTTTGGCCTTAAGGATGTTTTTAGGTTCTGGTGTGGGTTGAACCTTTTATCCGCCTTTATCAGGTGGGGATTATTCCGGCGGACATGGGGCGGATTTTATGATGTTTAGCTTGCATTTGGCAGGTGTTTCTAGGATTCTAAGTTCTTTGAAATTTATTTGTACTATTTATGGGGGTGTTGAAGATTGAAAAGCCTCTCGGCAGTCTATAATTATTTGGGCTTATTTGTTTACTTCTGTGTTGTTAATAATTTCCCTGCCAGTGCTAGCTGCGGGGATTACGATGTTGTTGTTTGATCGTAAATTTGAGTCATCTTTCTTCGATCCATTAGGTGGGGGCGATCCTGTATTGTTTCAACATCTTTTTTGGTTTTTTGGACATCCCGAGGTTTATGTTTTGATATTACCGGCATTTGGTATAGTGAGTCATATTTGTTTAAGTATAAGTAATAGAGATTCTCTTTTTGGTTATTTTGGTTTGGTGTTTGCTATGGCATCTATTCTTTGTTTAGGTAGGGTGGTGTGAGCGCATCATATGTTTATGGTAGGTTTAGACATAAAGACTGCTGTATTTTTTAGGTCTGTGACTATGGTTATTGGAATTCCTACGGGGATAAAGATATTTTCTTGGTTGTATATGTTGAGCGGAAGAAGTATTCGCAGTGGGGATCCGGTGTTGTGGTGGATTATAGGATTTATAATTCTTTTTACTATAGGGGGTGTAACTGGTATTGTGCTATCGTCTTCGGTTTTGGATACTATAGTTCATGATACTTGGTTTGTGGTTGCTCATTTTCATTATGTTCTTTCGTTAGGCTCTTATAGGAGTGTTGTTATTTCTGTTATATGATGATGGCCTGTTATTACAGGATTAAGTCTTAATAAGTATTTATTACAGGGGCATTGGGTGTGTTCTATGGTTGGGTTTAATTTGTGTTTTTTTCCTATGCATTATTTAGGTATGTGTGGGTTGCCACGCCGAGTCTGTGTGTTTGATTTTTCTTTTTCTTGAATTAAAAGTATTATGTCATTAGGGGGTTTGATATCTGTTATTAGTGGGTTTTTTTTGGTCTTTGTGTTGTGGGAGTCGTTAAGAGTGCAGAAAAAGGTGTTTTTTGTATGGGGTAGAAGTAACTTAGTTTTTAAAGTGGTTAGTGTGCCGGTACCCCAACACACGAGTTATCTTAGTGGGCCATCACGATGGGTTTTAAGTTAAAATGTAATTGAAGAAATAGTTTATACTTAAGAATGCTGTTTTTGTAAAACAGTGATATTCGGAGACGGATTTTTTTCATTAGTTTTGAGACTATATGTTGGTGTGGTTAGTAACTAGGTAAGGTACCTTTTGCATCATGATTTGTTGATTTTTTGACAGGGATTCTGTAGTTCCGAAGAATTGCGATCTTTTTTGTGTTTGTTTAGAATGTAAAAGTGAGCGGGAAGCTCTTTTTAAAACTTAATAAAGATGTGAGAAATAAGACGTGCAATTTAATATCTGATTAAGAAAGGGGTCATTTTGTATTAGTTTCATTGTTAGGAGATGATGAAATAAATAAGAATCTGGTTTTTTATTTTTATAACTTGAGGTTAAGATTACTTTAAGTTTGATAACGTGTTAATACGAAGGGATTGAGTTGGTTATGGATTTTATTTTGGCCTTTCTTGGATAATGTGTTGTTTGAGTATGATAGAATAAGTAAAATGAATATTTCTTTTTTTTCTCGCTAAGCTTCGGACTGTTTATTAAAAACATTGCTATTTGATGAATATTAATAGTAAGGCCTGCCCAATGTTTAGGATTAATGGCCGCAGTATATTGACTGTGCTAAGGTAGCATAATTAATTGCCTTTTAATTGGGGGATTGTTTGAATGGTTTTACCAGAGGTTGTTGATTGGAGTAGATGAGAAATATGTTTGAAATTAGAGGTCTGGTGCAGATCCCAGATATATTTTGTTAGACGGAAAGACCCCGAGAGCTTTATAATTTTATATTTTATTTGTCTGGGGCAGAAGTATATAGTTTATATATTTTATGATCCTTGTTAGGGAAATAGGGTTAAGTTACCTCGGGGATAACTAGGTAAGAAGTAATGAGAGATCAAATCGATTTACTTAGTTGCCATCTCGATGTTGATTTAGAGTGGTTGTATTGGTGCAGAAGTTAATACAATAGGTCTGTTCGACCTAAATTCTCTTCATGAGTTGAGTTAAGACCGGCGTGAGCCAGGTCGGTTCTTATCTACATTGGTTATAAATTAGTACGAAAGGATTGTTTATAATTTATGTTGGGTGTGTAATAATTAGATTTATGATAAATCTTGCAAAGATTTATGAGATTCCTTGTAATCCACATCTTAATTTATTTAATTCTGGTAATGAAAGAGTGAAAAGTATTATTACATAAAGTTGTTGTATGTGTTTGAATAAGATTTGTTAAATTTGTTTATTAGTAATTAGATCTCATATGTTTGAGGTAACTCAGATTGGGATACTTTTTGTAGGTGGAGAATACTCAGTGCCAGCATCCGCGGTTATTCTGTTTAGCCTATCTCTTTGGTTTAGTTTAAATATTTCATTTAATAATTTGATGAATTTAGGTGGAATTTTTTCTTTTAAGAGATTATTTATTGATTGTATGAAAGGTTATTAATAAAAAAGGATTAGAGACCCTTGTATAAAATTGTGAAGTTTGATGCTTTAGTTGAAACTAAAAGAATTTGGCAGCTGATGAAGTTCGTCCGGGGGAGTGTGTTTGGTAAAAGATAGTCCGCTTAGTAGTTTACTTTGTTTATGATGTTAGTGTATGTCCGGTTTAGAGATTTATAATTAGTGTTAATAGGTGTGGTATTATTTAATTTAATCCAGGTCTATGTGCTGCTTATGACAAAGTCTTAATGCACTACTGTGATAAAAGGGTTTTTCTGGGAGGTGGTTAATCGTATTAAGGACTCGGAAGTAAAAAGAAATGAAAAAGTTCTTTTGAAGTAGATTTAGTTAGGGTACATATCGCCCGTCGCTCATGGTGTTGAGCTATGATAAGTCGTAACATGGTAACATTGGGGGAACCGGATGTTAATAGGTCTTGGGTTTATTTCTTTAGACTTATGCTTTTGAAATTATTATACTTGGAGTTGTTGCGTTATGTTTTTTTTATTTGCTCTTTTATACCGTTATGGGTATTTATTGTGTTAATCTGTCAGGTTGGTTGTAATGGAGTGATTGCTTTAGATTATGAGAATCGTGTGGTAGAATTGGTGTGGACGGTTGTGCCCACTTTGATGGTTAGCGGGCTGTGTTTTTTAAATTTGCAGTATTTATCTAGGGGGTGTGTTGTTGAGTCTGCTGACATAGTTAAGGTGGTAGGTCGACAATGGTATTGAAATTATGAGTTTTGTGGTGAGGGTGTGAAATATGATTCATTTATGACTGATTTTGTTGGTGGGGTGGATAAGCCTCTACGTTTGAGGGTTAAAGTGCCGTATCATTTGTTAATTACTTCAAAAGATGTTATCCATTCTTTTTCTTTGCCAGAATATAATTTAAAGATGGATGGTGTACCAGGTCGAATCAATCAGATTTTTTTTTGTCCTGAGCGTTTAGGAGTTTTTGTTGGTTATTGTAGTGAGTTGTGTGGAGCAGGTCACGCTTATATGCCTATAGTAGTAGAGGTGGTTAAGTAGTATTAGATGTTGGGGAGGATTTTTTTGAGTCTATATTTTTCGTGTTTGTTGTTTTTTAAATTTGCTTCACACCCTGTTACGTATTGTGTGTTGTTGGTAAGGAGGGCGTTGAGTGTGTCTGGCTATCTTTATGCTATAGTGGGGTTTTCGTGGTATATGGTGTTATTTTGTTTGGTTTATGTTGGTGGGGTTTATGTGTTGTTTATTTTTGTGTCTATCCACAGGCCAAACCCGTCTCCACTGGTTGGGGGTAGTTTGATTATATTCATAATGTTTTTTGTTGTTGTGTGGGGTGTATTACGTTTTAGAGTTAGGAATTTGAGGGCGTTTGTTGAGTGTAGTCATTATTTATGTTCTTATTTTGAAGGGTTTTCTTATTGTTTGTTTTGTTTAATTCTAATGATGGGCTTTGTAGGGGTTAGTGTGGTGACAGGTCAGAAGGATGCGTTTTATCGTTAGTACTTATTTGATTTTAGGGTCAACTTAGTATAATGTGTATAGTATGAAAAATTGTAAATTTTTAGGTGTAATTCAGTTGGAATTAGGGGTGCCAGAAGATAAGATGGGGTTGATTTAGGATTAATATATGGGTGTTGTGCCCCCCTTGTAGGTATGAAGGTTTCTCAGATAATTTGAAATTATTTGACTTGCATTTAGTATTGCAATGCCTACTATATTTATTTTTTATAAGTACTTAAGATTATGCTTGCACGGGTGCCAGATTTAATGGGTTGGTTTTAAGCATCAAACATGGATTTACTCCCTCGTGCTGTTTTGATAGCTCGGTAGGAGGGTTTGTGTTTCGGCCACAAACAGGAAATAAGAATTTCTGTCAAAGGTGTATGTGCTTGTTTTATTTATGGTGGTAGGGTTTATGACTATATGAGGTATGTCCGTTGCTAGGTGGCAAGGTTCTTTCTTGTTGATAAGCTATGTGCTGAAGGAATCATTTTTTTCTTTTTTTTTAGATGATATAAGTTTGGTGGCGTGATTGATGTTATTTTGTTGTGGAGGTTTAGCTCTTTTTTATTGTTATCATTATTTTTTAGGGTCTACTGAGGGGGGTCTATTGAGGGGGTTAATTGTGTGATTTTTGTGTGTTATGGGTGTTTTGGTTGTAACCTCGTCGTTGATGTTTAGGTTGGTATTGTGGGAGTATTTGGGTTTAGTTAGGTTTTTTTTGATTTTGTTTTATTCAAAATCGACGAGATTACGTGCGTCATTGATAACTGTTTTTGCTTCTCGATTTGGCGATGTATCATTGTTTCTTTTAATAATGTGGTTGAGGAGTTGAGCCGATTATTCTAGATTGTTGTTTGTGGCTTTTTTTATGTTAGTTGTATTAACTAAGAGTGCTGCATATCCTTTTATTTCTTGATTGTTAGAAGCAATGCGAGCACCTACTCCGGTGAGTTCTTTGGTACATTCATCGACGTTGGTTGCGGCAGGTGTGTGATTTTTTTGTCGTTATGGTTACATAAGAAGGGTTGGGAGACTAGGAGGGCTGTTTTTTTTTAGGATTGTAAGTGTTATTATTAGTGGCTTATGTGCTGTTGTTTTTACTGACTTGAAGAAGATAGTTGCTTTGTCAACTTGTAATAATATTTCTTGATGTGTTATATTTTTTATCTTTGGTGATTTGATGCTTGCTTTAGTTCAATTATTATCGCATGGGGTGGCTAAGTGTTTTTTGTTTATGTCTGTGGGTGATTTAATGAGGACAAGAGGTGGGAGTCAGAAAAGTAGAGGTGTATACGTCTCTCGATACCTAGGTTTATACGGTGTTGTGTGTCAAGCGGTTTTGATTTTTTCTTTATGCGGATTTCCGTTTTTGGGTGTGTTTTTTAGTAAGCATGGTTTGTTTTCAATGTTTTTGTATAAATATAATGTGGTTTGTTTAGGGTTGCTATTAACCGGATTTTTGATTTCATATATTTATTCTGTGCGATTTTCTTTGTTGCTTTTTAAGGGGGTTGGGGGTATTAAATGCGGTTATCTGAGTAGCTATATTTTGATATCTTTGGTTTGTTTTTTTAGTAGCTTAATTAAATTTTGTGGGAGTGTTTTGTTTTTGGAGTATTCAGAGTTAAGGAGTTTTTGGAGTTTAGGGTTTGTTGTTTTACAGTTGTTAGGTTGTGTTACGGGTGTAATTTTTTTTGTTTGAAATTTTGGAGTAGGAGGATGTAAGTGGAATAGATTATTGTGGGGTAGTGAAAGATTGGTGGCATATGCTTACAGTATTTATCTGCGTATGAGTGAGGTTTGTTTTTTTTCTTTTTATCGGTGGGAGGTTTATTTGTTTGGTATATTTAAGGGTTGAGTCGGCAAGTTAAGTTTGTTTAGTGGTTCTATATTTTCATTAAAAGTTTTAGTCTTGGGTTTACTTTTTGTAGTTTTGTTTTATTTTGTGGTTTATTAGGGGTATACCGCTAGTATAATTGGAAGTATTCTGTCTTTCCAAGTCAGGAGTCCGCAAATGCGGGTGGTATAGTTTTCACATTTTGAATGTGTGAGAAACACACTGTTTTTTTTTCAACCCCTGCTTCAGGGGGGTTGTTGGAATCACAGTGCTACTGTAAATAACAAAGTGCAAATAATTGCGTAGTAAATTGGTGAATATTTGGACCCAGATAACGTGGACCACGGACAGAAGTGTGAGTTTGGATTCGTTATATATTATATAGACTCTTATAAATAAGGGAAAAAAATTTTAGGAATCTCCGATTTTAATTGTGCTTTTTTAGTGTGAAAAGTTGGGTGTTAAAAAAAATCGGAAAAGTGCGAAAAATAATGCATGGGGTGCTAAATCCCTTATGAAATTTGGAAATTTGGTGAGAATTTATAGGCAACTTACCAGGCTAAAAAAATATGATAAGGGGGGGGTCTTTTGTAATTTTTAATTTTGATAAAATTGAATAAAATTTGAGAGTTTTCACATTTTGAATGTGTGAGAAACACACTGTTTTTTTTTTTCAACCCCTGCTTCAGGGGGGTTGTTGGAATCACAGTGCTACTGTAAATAACAAAGTGCAAATAATTGCGTAGTAAATTGGTGAATATTTGGACCCAGATAACGTGGACCACGGACAGAAGTGTGAGTTTGGATTCGTTATATATTATATAGACTCTTATAAATAAGGGAAAAAAATTTTAAATTTGTAGAGAGGGTTATTTTAGTGTTAATATGCATGTTGGTTTTTCGTATCAAAGGTGATTGTTTTAAGGTCAGATAATGGTTAGAGGGGGACATATTATATATAATAGGTATACCTTATAATAGTAATGGGTAATGGTTAATATAATAGGAAGGATAATATAATACCAATTCCTTACCTACCCTACGGGGTGTGGTTATGTGAGTAGGGTAGGTATAGTTAATTATAGAAAGGGTAAGTTATGATAAGTAATGTTATTAGTTATGAATAATAGGTGTATTATAATATAATATAAAGGGGGACATATTATATATAATAGGTATACCTTATAATAGTAATGGGTAATGGTTAATATAATAGGAAGGATAATATAATACCAATTCCTTACCTACCCTACGGGGTGTGGTTATGTGAGTAGGGTAGGTATAGTTAATTATAGAAAGGGTAAGTTATGATAAGTAATGTTATTAGTTATGAATAATAGGTGTGTGTAATATAGGGGTTTTATAATTCGAGGAATGCTAAGTTTTTGCATTAGCTGGGCGGACAATATAGGTGCTAAATTCT